TGATATGTTGGGAATATCTTATGATAATCATCCGCGTTTGAAACGCATCTTAATGCCTGAAAGTTGGATAGGATGGCCTTTACGTAAGGATTATATTGCCCCCAATTTTTATGAAATACAAGATGCTCATTGAAAAATAATAAACTTTTTTTCACTTCTACAATTCCATAGATTCAAGGTTCTGTTCTAGATTAAACAGAGTAATTTAAGTCTCGTTTGTATTATGGATAGGCTAACAACTAATTTAACCTTTCGAATATGTATATGCGTATGAGGTATTAGGTATTAACTTTATTTTTGAACGAGAGAGAAAAAAAGAATCTAAAATATAATTATTTTTGTTACATACTTTGTATAAAAAACACTTTACCCATCTATTTTATAGATGGGGTATTTCTCTAAAGACCGAGGCGGATAAACGTATGTAATATGATCTAAACTATTAATGAATATATATGTCTATTTATATTAAGTAATTTGTGGAAAAGAGACTCATAAAAATTAATCGTGTGCCAGGAACCAGATTTGAACTGGTGACACGAGGATTTTCAGTCCTCTGCTCTACCAGCTGAGCTATCCCGACCATTCCCATTCCCGATACCGCATCCTCATTTTACTAGATAACTTAGGTCTATGTCAATTCAAAGGGTATTATCCAGGTGCTATAATTTCTTGGATCTTCAAAAAAGGAAGACTTTGTCAGTTTCAGTATGAATAATGCTATCGACCATGACTCGTTCAAATGGGGAGTCTTTGGTCAAAGACGGTCATTTGTACATGTATCATATATCACAAGACTTGTCATAAGAGACAAATTTTTCTCTCGGATCCGTTTGTAAAAGAGTAGGGTGAATAAGAAAGATAACGAATTTTGAACTACTAACGAAAAAAAGGATAAGATAAATAGTTAAGGAGTTGAATGGGCTTTTTGGGGATAGAGGGACTTGAACCCTCACGATTTTTAAAGTCAACGGATTTTCCTCTTACTATAAATTTCATTGTTGCCGGTATTGACATGTAGAATGGGACTCTATCTTTATTCTCGTCCGATTAATTAGTTCTGCAAAAGAACTATCAGACTGTGTGGTGAATGCTTTGATCAATGAATATTCGATTCTTTCTTCAATATAGAATCGATTCACAACAATTTTTCCCTTTTTCATATAAATTCATATAAAAATACAGATTCAGGTCGTCATTAATCATTTGATAGAGTATTTCAGTACGTATACGTATGTATATACGTATATCCTTCATCTTTTCGGAAGTTTCAATGGAAGGATTCCTCTACCAATGCAACACAGTCAATTCCATTTGTTAGAACAGCTTCCATTGAGTCTCTGCACCTATCCTTTTTTCACCTTCTGGGCCTTTGTTTGTTTTTGTAAAATAGGATTTGGCTCAGGATTGCCCATTTTTATTAATTCCGGGGTTTCTCTGAATTTGAAAGTTCTCACTTAGTAGGTTTCCATACCAAGGCTCAATCCAATTAAGTCCGCAGCGTCTACCAATTTCGCCATATCCCCTTTTTGTTTTGAGATTAGTATCTCATTTTTATTGAGATGTTGTTCTCTTTTTTATTTCATTTCTACTGGAACCGTTGAATTCATTAAATACTGATTCCTATCTCGAAAAAGTTTTTATCCTCTTTTTTTTTCTTGGCTATCTTCTTTCATCTTCTATAGGAGACCCGCACCCACATTTGGTCCAATCAGAAACGATTCTATCATTTCTGTATCTGCAATTCAATATAGATGGAGATATACCACGTATATATGTCTCTCTTCTGCTCGTTTTTCCCACGCAATTTGGAATACTTGAACGGTCGATTCTTTTTTTCGTCTGAGCTTCCATCTTTACGAATCAAAGCGCAATAATGTCTCATTATTTAGACCAAATCATTCCATTTATAAATAGAAATATAAAATATGTATGATATGGAATAAAATAAAGAAGTGTAATAAAAAGACTTTAAAATAGCATTTGAAAGCAAAAACGAAAATGATTTAATCTAAAAATAGATCGAATCTAATATTTTTTAATATTAAATGCTATACTATAGAATTGTGCTATATAATTGTGATGTGAGAAAAATAAATAAATTATATATCGATAGATTTATCGTTATATTCATTTATCGTTATATTCTATGGCCTATGGTAAGTATGAGTATTGAATATTTCCTTTCAATTCTATATTTTATTTTTTCTATAGTCATATTCATTATGATTATGACTAGCTAATAGGAATCGCTAAGAATGCAAATAAGTATATTAATTAATAGCTAAGATGACAATCCCTATGCAGTAGAATTTATCTTATGTGAGCCTGCTTAGCTCAGAGGTTAGAGCATCGCATTTGTAATGCGATGGTCATCGGTTCGATTCCGATAGCCGGCTTTTCTCTATTTATTTTCTTCTAGTTTTTACATGATTGAGAATGCCCTTTTGAAATCCGAAATCAAAGAATATTGTGAAAAATATATTTTTTATCTTATCGGAACTTCTAACTATGCCATGAAAAGAATCTCTTTTATCTATATAGAATCTTTATATAGAATATATATAGAATAGAAAGGTCTGGATATTTATTCATCTAATTATTCTTTAGAGTATTTAGAGTACAAGTACACTACTTTCGTAAACTTCGCTTCATTTATTATTTAGTTCAGTTTTAGTTTAGGTTTATTCTGTAAAATGAAATTTCATCAATAAGAATTCAATATAAATAAGAATAAGGAGTCTTTATGTCGCGTTACCGGGGACCTCGTTTCAAAAAAATACGCCGCCTGGGAGCTTTACCGGGACTAACTAATAAAAGGCCTAGAGCCGGAAGTGATCTTAGAAACCAATCACGTTCCGGTAAAAAATCTCAATATCGTATTCGTCTAGAAGAAAAACAAAAGTTGCGTTTTCATTATGGTCTTACAGAACGACAATTACTTAAATACGTTCGTATCGCCGGTAAAGCCAAGGGGTCAACAGGTCAGGTTTTACTCCAATTACTTGAAATGCGCTTGGATAACATCCTTTTTCGATTGGGTATGGCTCCGACTATTCCTGGAGCCCGTCAATTAGTTAACCATAGACATATTTTAGTCAATGGTCGTATAGTAGATATACCAAGTTATCGCTGCAAACCCCGAGATATTATTACGGCGAGGGATGAACAAAACTCTAGAGCTCTGATTCAAAATTCTTTCGATTCATCCTCTCAGGACGAAATGCCAAAACATTTGACTCTTCAACCATTCCAATATAAAGGATTAGTCAATCAAATAATAGATAGTAAATGGGTCGGTTTGAAAATAAATGAATTGCTAGTCGTAGAATATTATTCGCGCCAGACCTAAACCTAACGAAAATAAAAAAAAATCACAAGGGTTCGGACAATTTTGATCCCTTTCGTCGAAGTAAATTAACCTAAGGTTAAGATAAATAAGGGTTTGATCCGGATTTTTATCCCATTTAGGTATCATAGAACGAGAGGTAGGTTTTCATTCCTTGTCTACTCTTTTCCTTTCAGTATTTTACATGCCACAACAATTAGGAATAAAATATATATATCAAAGAAAGGTCTAACTGTTGTCTTGGAATATAATTTTATATAGTGCTATTTTACTCTTTTGGTTAGTAAGATCAGTGAATTAGATGAAGGTACGGAAAGAGAGGGATTCGAACCCTCGGTAAACAAAAGCCTACATAGCAGTTCCAATGCTACGCCTTCAACCACTCGGCCATCTCTCCTACATAATGATTATGACCCAAAAACCGAGTGAATATCGAGCCGGTACTAGTCGATTATTGGATAGGAACGACCAATCAATTCTAATTCTAACTAGAAAAATATATAAATTTTCATCAAAGTCAAAGAAATATCTTTCTTTTGAGGTTATGCGGATAAATAGAAAATAAGAAAACTGTTAGAAAGATTCTATTCATGTTTGCAAAACCAAACCAGCCTTCGCCTCTTTTTCTGTTATTTTATAACGGTACCGGAGGCAATCACTAAATTATAACGAATCAGCTGATTGATAGGTCTATTTTTGCACTTCGGTTAATGGATCTCTTTAGATCACGATTCTATTTAGACTATGATTCCATATCTTAAGAATTCTCAAATTCCTTTCCAGTCCAGTTTTAGAGTTCTCTCTCAACAACAAACCCTACCCTGCAGATCTATTACAAATATTCATATATATTATATATATATAGTTGATTGTATAGTGTATACCTCCTATGCATACAAAATAAAACAGGCGGGTTTTTTCATCGTAGAATGGTTATTCGATCCTTTTTTTTTTCTTCTTTGGATTGGATGAGAATTCAATAAAAAACTTTTCGTTATTATAATCTGTAACTTAAATGAAATTGAATACTTTATTTTGTTGGTATACTACTCCATTTACATTAGGATGAAATCGAAGCGTACTCCAATATTTATTTCTTTGTTTTTTTTTTTTGATTCCTGTCAAAAAAGAACAATTTGAATAAATATAAATATATAAATAAAGGTCCCATATCTTTTTTATTAATGAATCTGTTTTTATGTTATTTCGTACTGTACAATTCTTTTCTTTGTGGGATCGGTTTACCACTAGAGGTAATGAGAATAATTATAGAATGGATTGCTACCTATGCCTAGATCGCGGATAAATGGAAATTTTATTGATAAGACCTTTTCAATTATAGCCAATATTTTATTACGAATAATTCCGACAACTTCAGGAGAAAAAGAGGCATTTACCTATTACAGAGATGGTGTGATTTGATTCTTTTTTTTTATTGCTCTCAATCTTACGAGAAAGACACATGATTTGAGATCGGGATAGAAATAAAAATTAAAAAAAAATCTACGCTTGTTGAAGGTAAAGTTTGGAAATAGAACAATTCCTTCTGTCGTGTATCCTCCATTAATGTAACCTCAGATGCTATGGTTTAATTGTCGACTCTAGTATTGAGCGAAAGGCTACACCTATAGGTTCTGTATTTACAGGTCAA